GTATCATTTCCTATTTGATCCCTTTGAATTCCATATTCGAAGTTACGATCGGATCTATTCATTAAAAAGAATCGATTCGATACATTTCTTATGTACCCATAGGTGCTATATTGGATTTGAATCAGATTTCGGATCAATCTATATTGATTGACTGCCTCCATTATGTTGTTGCTAGCAAATACCGCTGTTTTTAGTTTGGGATCTTCCAAATCATTCCCGCAGTAGATCCGGACCGATTTTTTTATGATCCTTCGAGAAAAAGATTCATTCTCCTCATAAAAAAGAGGAGGTAGAACCAATAAGGATTTCTTTTTCGATTCATCTCTGGAGTTGAATACCTCATTCAATAATTTTTTTTGATCCAACCCGTAGGAATCAATAGAAAAGGCAAATACCCTATGATACACCAGATCCGGCTCGGTTATTGATAGAGTGAATAGATCCGCCATTTCTGGGAATCTCTCTTCTGATTCAAAAAAATCGTGGCGTAACGTGTATCCCCCTTTGTTCCGGTCATGGAATAGATGAAAGAAATCAAAAAATGGATTTTTGTTCAAGAATGAAATCTTATTGGAACTGTCCATATCCGGTTCATCCTTTGGAACCAGATCCGGGATGTGATATGGTTCCGAAGGATGAATTGAGACGGTATTTTGTAAATACGTAATTATCTTGAATATATCAACCATTTCTTTATTTTCCGCTCGCCTGGAAGGGACAAAAGAAACATCTTGTTTTTTCTTCAACAATTTCTGATCTCTAGTGGACCTCTCAGTAGGATTCGAACCCAGATGAAGTTCTGACCATCTGTCAGAGAAAAAAGAACGAATTGATCTTGTAGGATTCCCAAGAAATTCTTCGATTTCTTCCGGAAGCAGATGATTATTCATCCGCTTCTCAGGTTCCGTGAATAGCCAGGACATGGAGGAAGATCCAAAAAGGCATTTCGGGAATCGATCTGATTCTATCTCTGTTCGTTCCATTTGAAGAAAGGAAGGATCCCAAAGAATCGATCTCTCTTTTAGTTGCTGAATCTCTGTTTGATCGATCAATGTGTGATATTCTGAATCCTCATTTCTAACGGAATCGAAATGATCTCTGGATTGATCAGAAGAAGATCCTTTCCATTGGCTAGAATCCGTTACTTGAACGAAAATAGATCTTGTGGAATCATATTGAATATTTGACAATACATTCCGTACCTTGCTAAAAAACCGATCCTTGTTTACCAACCACACATTGTCTAACCAAATCCAATTCTCTCTCGAGACGTTCCTCAAAAAATCCGATTCGTGCTGATTCTTCCCCCAACTAACGAAGAGATCTTGGCGGAATTGCCACATATGAAATTGAGCACAATTTTGCAAAGAAATACCCCACTTGTTTCTCGAGAAGAGATGGGAAACATGCTCAATATCATTGGATTGCATAGTTGCCCCAGCTCCTTGTTGTTTGAAGAAACTCTCCCCCTCAATTGGTCTTTTTTCACGAAAAGCAGACATGAGATAAGAAATCAAGTCTTTCCCTAAGATTTCGAATAGCTGTCCCGAATTCAAGTTGATTATGTTTCGTTTCTTCCTCGGAGAAAGACGATCAAACAATTCCCAATCATGGTCCTTGCGGATCGGATCATCCGTATAGGATAAAAAATGAAACTCCAGATATTTGCTATCTTTCTCTTTGAATGAGATCTCAATTCCAGCTATGGTTTCATTAGATATCTGACAACTAGAATCCCTCTTTTTTCCGATCCGGTTCCTCCACCACCGCGAACCCCGGTTAGATTCAGGCATGATACACTTTTTCTTTATTGGGAGAACCCAAGTACTCTCTTGCGGACCCATGAAACAACTCTCAGAAATCTTTTTCCCTTTTGGAAGATACAGGAGCGAAACAATCAACCTATTTCTATTGGAAGACCAAAAAGATTCTTCCAATGTCTCATTTCTGGGTCCAATGGAATTCATAGGTATAGGAAGAAGCCCCATCAAATAGAGATTTTTTCTTTCGACCATCTTTCGATTGTTAATACGAGATATAAGGACCACTACTACAAGCAGTACTACACCTTTGATCGTGAAATATCGATTGCTTGTTGCACCCTGTGAATCACGTGAAAGTAGGATACTCAAAATTCGGGGGTCAAAGAGTTTCATAAAACGTTCTTGGTGGAAAAAAATGTGAGTGAAAGATCCCACTGAATCGAATTTGATCCATGAATCTAAGAAATAGTGATAATTCTTGATCTCTCTCAATTCGAAGATCCAGGATTTGAATTGATGTCGTTTCATTGATTCCTCCTAAAGATTTCATTTCAATTGGAATTTGGTTATTCACGATGTACGATGATCCCTGTTAAGCATCCATGGCTGAATGGTTAAAGCGCCCAACTCATAATTGGCAAATTCGTAGGTTCAATTCCTGCTGGATGCACGCCAATGGGAACATTCAATAAGTCTATTGGAATTGGCTCTGTATCAATGGAATCTCATCATCCATA